TATGATGTGGTGTTTTTGAAAAAAAAAAATTGATGCAAAACTTCTTTTTCTGGATAATATATGTCGATACTTTTTCTTTTATTAAGTTCAAAGAAAAGTAAAAAAAAAAGCTGTAATCAATGGATTTACTTATTTTTTTTTTGGTGGCGAAATTATTTTGCCTATTATTTCACTACGTATCTATCTTGATGATTATGAATTATTTAGAAACACACGACAGCCAATCCGATTCTATGAAATTGGGTTGGTAATTGGTTCGTTTATTATTTACAAAGATTCCGCTACCATATCAATAATTCCACAAAATATATATACTATGACTGACTAGTTCTACAGTACAAGGAATTCTCAAAATATGGTATAAAAAACTAGAAAGAAGCAAAGGTCTTTCCATAATTTTTTTTATTATCCGGAATAATTGGAATCATTACAAAATTTATCAATAAAAATTTAGTTCTTTTTATAAACTTAAGATGTTGACAAATCCACCTACCTAGAAATTCATTTCGGACAGTTGAACCTTCTCAAATTGTTTCTTTTTAAGAACCAAAAAGATTTGTGCCAAAATAATAGATGCCAAGAAGAACAAGAGACCTTGGACACGTAATGGATCTTGAAGCACTATTTCTGCATCCCCCTGACCAAATCCACCCACATTAGGATTACTCGTTAATGGTTGATCCAGTTTGATAGATTCACCCTCTGAAACAAGAAGTTCTGGTCCTGGAGGTAGAATATCAATCACTTCACGTCCATCCGATGCATCCACTATCGTTATTTCGTATCCCCCTTTTTCTTTTCGTATAATTTTGTTTACTATACCTGTTGCTGTAGCATTATAAACATTATTATTACTCTTACTCCCGTCGGGATAAATCTGACCCCTTCCCCTGTTCCCGCCTACGTATATAGGATATTTTAAGAAGTAAACATCTTTCTTAGTAGCGGGATCTGGAGAAAGAATAGGAAAGGTAATTTCACTATATTTCTGACCAGGGACAGGGCCTACCACAAGAATATTTTTTTTTGTAGGACGATAGCTTTGAAAAGACAGATTACCTATCTTTTCTTTAATCTCGGGCGAAATACGATCGGGAGGGGCCAATTCAAAACCCTCCGGTAAAATAAGAACAGCCCCTACATTCAAAGCTCCTTTTTTACCATTAGCAAGAACTTGTTTCACTTGCATATCATAAGGAATTCGAACAACTGCTTCAAATACAGTATCGGGAAGTACCGTTTGTGGAACCTCAATATCTACGGGCTTATTAGCTAAATGGCAATTGGCACATACAATACGGCCGGTTGCTTCTCGCGGATTTTCATAACCCTGCTGGGCAAAAATCGGATATGCATTTGAAATGGGTGCTCGAATTATTATGTATATCATGAGCAATACGGAAATGGATCGAGTAATCGCTTCCTTTATCCAAGAAAAAGCATTTCTAGTTTGCATGGTCATTGATCCTGAAAATTTCTACAATAAGATTAGGTAGGTTACTGACATAGTTCCCTATCCATGATTCTGCTATTTACTGAAATTATTTTCCTAGAATATAGGAAGAATACGAGTAGAAAGAATAAGTAAAATTTGGAATGTCTCTCTTTTATATATATAAAACAAAAACATTGGAATGTCTCTCTTTTATATATATATAACATACTTTATAATTGGATCAGTGGATCGTTTTTTCAGTCATTCATTGAATGATAAATCACTACAAGTGACGGAGATACACGATTTAAATAACGGAAAATCCAGTATTTAAAAATTGTATCTAAAATGACTGGAAAAGTCGAAACAAGACCCGATATAATCTGATCATTCTGAGTAAATCCAAAATCGTTATAGACAGAACCAATCATGAGTTCCCAACCATGAGTCGAATGGAATCCTATACATAAATCAGTTAATAAAAGAATAGAAAAAGCTTTTATTGTGTCACTTAAGTTATATAGAAATTCTTGAACCCACGAGTTAAGAATAATGAGTTGTTGATTACCCAGAATAGAATAACCACTTAGAATAAGGAAACATATTATATTTGTCGAGAAGTGCAAAATCGTATGGATACGATCTTGGTTGTGCGTCTTGATCAATTGGATGGTTTCGCTGTAGATTCCGATATGAAGGTTTTGTAAATGTGTTTCCGGGTATTCCTTTAGCATTTCATCCAAGAGGAACAGTTCCTCGAACTCTATGAATTTCTTTAAAATACTTTTTTCTTGAATGATATTCAAGAAAATTTCAGATTGTTTAGTATTCCACCAATTAGTAAGCCAAGATTCTAGACTTTTTTTAAATGTAAAAGAGATGCACCAGGGCAAAAAGACTATGGATGTAAGACATAGAAGGGGAATGAATGCTTTCTTTTTTGCCATTTTTCGTCTTTAATGAACTCAGCTTCATCTCATTTGTCAACTATATATGATAATAATCTTTCTATCAAGCATAAGTTCTATTCCAAGTAATAGAGCCTAGAATACCCATTTCAAATTTATTCATAGAAATGGATAATCTATTCTCGTTTTTTTTTATTTTTAATTATTTGTAATTCGGAAGTTAGTTCTTTCCTTTAATTTGGAAAAAATAATACAAAAGAATAAAGAATACAGTACAGAAATCAAATAATAAAACAAAAGAATCCACTGCCAATTCGAATAAAGAAGAAAAATATTGTTTCAAAAAAAAGCTCTCAATTTTAAATGGATAAATTTCGAAAAATAAACGCTTTCTTAGAGAAAGCGTTTATTTTTCGAAATTTTTTTATACAATTATTTCCAATTGTACATCCAAGAATGCGGCCAAGTCCGAAGCTGTTTCGAAAACGCTGGCGCGTGGAGTCCTCTCATAATCATCAGCAGGAGTCAAGGGAATGGCCCCCTGTTCTCTGGTGTACATATACAGGACACCCGTACGAGGTTCTGGGTTAGCATAAAATTGAAGGGCCAAAATATCTTCCACACGAACTTGGGAAAGAATATAACGATTTTCTCCCGGAAATCCGTAACGACAAAGCCACACCATTCCTATTTGGTTATCATAAAGATTATAACCACTACCCACATTCCAAAAAATGAGAATCCACCAATGAAAACTTACAAACAGACCCGCGATTCCATAGAAAGTAAGCGTGGCCCCTTGTGGCAAAAAAGGAACTACAGATTCGGACGGATTGAAAAAATTACTACCATAATAACTGGAAGCTGAAATAAATAAAACCCCTAATGAACCTAAAAGAGTGAAAGAAGCCCAGAAGAAATTGATCGGTTTTCGTGCCCCAGGTATAGTATAAATCCATGTGTGTTCTTGTCCTTGGAAGCTACGCATAAGGTGTCCTGACCCCCCAAAAAAATGTGTTGTTGAACATGAACCCAACAGCCGTTACAATTAATACTAGTCCCACTAAAGGCAAAAAAACATCTACCATAATCATAAAAGGGGTACCTCCATTTTCTATTTGTACCTCTTCTTTTTTGTTGGTTGTTAGATAGTTAGATATTAGATTAAAGCCTCCTAATCTTATTAAGGATGATATTAGTATTTTGCTTTTCTTTTGTTTTTTTATGGATATGGAAGATTATTAAAAAATGGAACAGAATAACAAATCCAAGCAAAAAAATTTTAGTTTATCTAAAAAAATATAGGATATTTATCCCTACTGCCTGTATCTAAAAAATCTTGTTTTTTTGAACATAAAGAAATAAAGAAGCCATTGCAATTGCCGGAAATAATAAGCCCACTAAAGGAACAAAAACAGAAGGTAAGTTTATCATAAAATGGGTACCTCGATTTTCTATTTGTACCTGTTCTTTTTTGTTGATTATTAGATTAATATTTTTGTTATATGAATTTTATATTTGGATTATTCTTATATTGTAATAAAGATAGTCTATAATCACTAGAATTCATATAGACTTATACTAAGTTTATTTTTAAAATTAGACTAAGTATAGCCAAATGAAAATATATGAAGATATAGATAATATATATATTATACTCTCTATATTGAGTATACATAATAAGTATAGAATATAATAAATCAAGAATCAAAGAAAAAAATCAATAAAATTTATTAAGAATCAAAAGAACAAAATATTTAATAATAAATATTTTATAAAATAGTAAGGAATGTAGAACTAAATCACTGGATGAATTTCGCCCTCTATTTCTACAAGAAAGGGGACATAATGTTTTTCTTGTCTAATTTTGTAAAAAAAAAAGAAGAATTTTAGGGTCTTCTTTATTTTTCCTTTTTAGTCAAAGGAAAGAAACCATGGAACTGAAATAACTCAGTTAGAACCTCCTTTAAAAGATTACGTGGTACGATTGAATCAAATAAGCCCTTTTCGAATAAAAATTCAGATGATTGTGAACCTTCGGGCACTTCCTTATTCAACGTTTGTTCAATTACCCTTTTCCCCGCAAATGCAATGTAAGCGTTTGGTTCAGCAATAATGATATCGCCTAACATGCCAAAACTAGCTGTCACCCCACCAGTAGTCGGAGATGTAAGTATCGGTACATAGAATAACTTTTGATTGATTTGATAATCATATAAAGCAGAAGAGATTTTAGCCATTTGCATTAAGCTCAAACTTCCTTCTTGCATACGCGCTCCTCCGGATGCACAAACTATAATAAGAGGCAAACATTGATTGCTAGCATATTCGACCAACCGGGTTATTTTTTCACCCACTACGGATCCCATACTACCCCCCATAAACTGAAAATCCATAATACCAATTGCTAGAGGAATACCGTTTAGTCGACCTGTGCCTGTTTGAACAGCTTCCTTTAATCCGGTCCTCTTTTGATAAGAATCAAGACGAGTTTTATAAGGTTCCTCTTCCGAATGAAATTCAATGGGATCCAGAGAGACCATGTCTTCATCCATAGGATTCCAAGTACCCGGATCAATCAAAAGTTCAATTCTATCTGAACTGCTCATTTTCAAATGATATCCGCAGTGTTCACAAATATTCATTTTTGATTTCAAAATTTTCTTATAATTTAACCCATAACAATCTTCGCATTGAACCCACAAATGCTTATATTTTTGAGTCTCATCGAGATCAGTAGAACTTTCTCTGTTTGTAAAATCACTATTATCCTTGCTAGTTATTATACTAGTACTCGTGCTTTCACCACTCTTTCTGACCTTACCACAAATGTAACTATTAAACTTACTGTCATTGTATTGGTCACTATCACCTAAAATGTAACTCTCAATACAGATTTGAGAACGGAGATAACTTTCAATGCAACTCTTAATGTTATTATTCCAATTAGATTTAGTATCATACATGTAATCATCATCATTATTCTTAGAGCCATTCTTCAAATAGCTAGAATTCAAATAGCTAGAACTCTTATAACTAGAGAAAAAACTTTCTGGTTCAGTTAGAAAAGAATGATCGTTGTCAATCTCCAAAATGTGATTTTCAATAGTAAAATATATGGAATTACTCTTCCTTTTACTATCCTTAACTAAAAAAGTTTTATCCAATATGAAATTCCGTATGTTCCTGACACCATCAGTTAAAATTGGGAGGCCTTCACTTACACCGGTATTTTCAATAGGACTAAAACTATCTAGTGATTTACTTAAACCACACCTGTATTCTAACTCTCTATTAAAGAGCATTGAATTGAACCACCGTTTTTCCATAGAACTTTTTTCCTCTATTTAATTTACATGAAAATAGAATAGATGCATAGTCATTTGATGAAAAAGAAAAGATATATATTCTTTTTCATCTTCGACTTCGATAAGTCATTTATTTACTCTCAATACAATAAAAAAATTCTATTAAAGAAAATATGTTTATAATACGTATATAAATCCAACCAATAGGATTAATAATGAATAATAATAACGGGCGAGTGGGTATTCAAAAAAAATAGAGTCGCTTATGAATCTACATCTACATATTTATAAACTACTCAATTTAGATTATAGACAGATGATTAAAAAAAAAGAACATGAATAAATAGGATCTGGGACGGAAGGATTCGAACCTCCGAATAACGGGACCAAAACCCGTTGCCTTACCACTTGGCCACGCCCCATTTTAGATTTGACACTAATAAATACTATTATTGGTTGTTCGTCAATTCCAGTTCTAAACTTATTCTGTATTCTAAACTCATTCTGTATAGAATAATTTGTTGCTAGGATTTGGATATGCATAGATATCAAATTAAATGGAATTTATTGATCATTACATAGAATTCAATTAAGATATTGTATGAAAGTCTGATTTCTTCTATTTTTGATTTTAGAATGAAAAGAAAAGATTTTGAACTGGATAAATAAGTTCAAATCAAAAAAGGGGGGAAAGAGGTCTGATCTTATTTGATTCATTTTTTGAGTTTTATTACCCATTTATGAATATTCATAAAAATGAGAATAAATCGGAATTCCATATTTGAATTATTTCTATTATTATCCCTTTCAAAAATTATTTTCTATCTTATTATTATATATTCTATTCTTTTATCTTTAAAATTATATTTTTTCTTTAATATTGCATTCTGAATATAAAAGTATAATAAATAAAAATTATACTAAATCATATAAATCATAAAATATATATACTATATAATATATAATAAAATACAATAAAAAAATAAAAATTAGAATTCAAAAAAAGCAAAAATACAATTCATTTTTCTTAAAGAACAACATTTTTGTTATGCTTAATATCTTTAGCTTGGTCTGTATTTGTATTAACTCTGCCCTTTATTCTAGTAGTTTTTTCTTGGCGAAATTACCTGAAGCTTACGCTTTTTTGAATCCAATTGTAGATATTATGCCAGTAATACCCCTATTCTTTTTTCTCTTAGCTTTTGTTTGGCAAGCTGCTGTAAGTTTTCGATGAGATCTTTCATTTGAATAATGTCCTAAAAAAATTCCAAATTTATTCGAAAAAAAAAAATTAGAACATTTTAACATTTTATAAGATCAGATAAGTCTTACAGTGTGAATCCTTGATTCACATATTGCAATTTTTTGATAGACAAGAAAAATCCGGACCATCTCATCATTTCCGTTTTTTCCATTAAGAAATCCAGTTCCAATTTTTTCGATTTCCTCGAAATCACTTTATTTCTTATAAACTTTAGTATCAAAAGAAACATAATGTGAAATAGAAGAGAATCTATTCTCTTTCTCTGTCGTTTTTTTTAATTATCTTGGAGATTTTGTAATGCTTACTCTAAAACTATTTGTTTACACGATAGTTATTTTCTTTGTTTCTCTTTTCATTTTCGGATTCTTATCTAATGATCCAGGACGTAATCCGGGACGTGAAGAATAAGAAAATCTTTTTTTTTTGTTTTCCTTACTTATGCTGGATTTTGAAATCTTTTTTGTTTTTCTATCTATTTTAGATTTTTAACTAGTAAAATAAACAAGTAAGGAAAACAAAAAAAAAAGAAGCTCCATAAGTTCAAAAGAAAAAAAATGCCAAATCATCAATCAACGGAAAGAGAGG